TGATCTAGGCCGAAGGCAGACCTAAGTCAAGGTAACCCTTCTTTGAAACACTTTGGTATTGCTCCTAGATCAGAATACAAATGATGAATCAGAGCACATGGAGCCATCTCATTATTTTCCTGTAAAGAAAAATATGGTGGACTAACTGATCTTTACATCAGTTTATGAAAGAGCCCAATGCAACAAAATGCATGTTGGGTCTTTGAAACAGTTCGAATCATTTCGATAATAATCAGTTTGATCTGTTTTACCGAGAAGGTCTACGGTTCGAGTCCGTATAGCCCTAATACATTCTATTTTAGTTTAGTATAGTTTTCATTTCCTCATTAGTACTTGTTTATAGACTGGCCGGTTGGTTGGTCCAAAAGTATTACCACATGTTCATGTAAATACATAGGGACAGGAAAATAAAAACAATAAATAAAAAACAATAATTCATTCCAATAGATCTAATCAGTATTTGTAAAATCTCGGATAAAATACTCATCTTCCTTCATTAATCTTCGTGGATGGATTACATATGACCTTTTTCCTCTTTTCCTGTCCATGATTAAAGAGTTAGTGATACATTTTTGCGTTGGTATATCGAATCCGGTCAATTTATGAATTGAGAATCATGACATGATTCTGTCTAAAAACTTCAACAGTCACATAGATCTAGGACCTATTCTTTTCTTGTATTTGTTTTGTGGAGTCGCCTGACTAATCGCTTTTTGGCAGAACAACAACCCCAATTGATTGATTCAGAGATAATGCAGAGATAATGAATTGGTCCTAAATGTATCAATTTCCTTCTTCTATATTCTATGAGTTGAGTTGGTTTTGGGATTTGGTCTGTCAAATCATTCGATAATGTCTAATTCTTTCTATTAGAAGTATCTTTCTTATGTAGATTAGATAATTTACGATTCCGTCTATTATACCACTCTGTGGTATGTTTCATTGTGTAATGTAGGTTTGCTGTAAAACAAACCTTTTTCTTGTAGTGAAATCCACCCCATCGGGTGGTCTTACTATTACTAAGTGTTATTGCCGTAACAAAACAAACAAGTATTTTGGTTCATTCCAAATCGCGATCTTTCTTTAGTACTCGAGATTGGTCTGAAATGGAATGACTCTTTTTTTTTCATTCTAACTCTAATGAAATAACTCGATTCTTTTTATTTTATTTCTGAGAGGGTCAGTCGGTATAGTACAAGAAAAAAGTTTCGAATTTTTTTGTATAGAAAGATATGAGTTGTTATGTGTAAACTCGCAACTCAACGGATTGAATCAAATCAATTAAGGAAAATAGAAATCAAATCCAGGATAAGGAAAGGAGAAAAAATATAATCGTTCGGTGCTTTAGATTATGTTTATGTAATGTATTCGTATCAAATCAATAGAAGCAATGATCCTATACACAGATATTAATGAAAAAAAAAATACTTCGAAAAGAATATGCTAGAAATCCCTAGATATTTTACCCCATATGACTACTGAAATTTTTTCAGTTTTGAAATTTTTTTTTATATTTCTATATTAATTATATTTTTTTTATATGTTTTTATTTTCTATATGTTTTTATTTTCTTTTATTTTCATTATCTCATTATATTATATATATATATATGTAATGAAACATAGGATTAATTCGCATTATTAATTTAGTAGTATTATCAATTAGTATTAGAATATGTACTAGTATAATATTTAATTCTAGTATAATATTTAATTAATATTTTAGTTTAGTAATTAGTAATTAATTACTATTTAATTATTTAACTTGTTAATTACTTGACTTTTTACTTTTTTTTCTTTTTTTTATATTATAGTACTTTTTTATTTTTATTTTATAGAGTATAGAGATAAAGTATAGAGAAACCGAGACAAAGCGATAGAATTTAGTTTGTGTAAGAGAACCCTATGTCTACACCATATCGAAATAGAATCGAAATAAAAAAAATGTAAGTGGAATTCCGTTAAATGAATCTTTAAACAAGACATGCCCCACAGCAAACAAACTCTAAACTATGCGGTTTGATTTGATCAAAATCAATTCTTGTTTCGCCTAATAAGTTCTGGATGAATTGACAATTCCAATTCGAATCGAATAATTCAGCATATTCCACATATATTTATATTCCACAATAATAATTAATAGGAGTACATTTATGTTTCTGCTTCACGAATATGATATTTTCTGGGCATTTCTGATAATATCAAGCGTTATTCCTATCTTGACATTTGTAATTTCCGGAGTTTTAGCACCGGTTAGTGAAGGACCAGAGAAGCTTTCGAGTTATGAATCGGGTATAGAACCCATGGGGGATGCTTGGTTACAATTCCGAATCCGCTATTACATGTTTGCTCTAGTTTTTGTTGTTTTTGATGTTGAAACGGTCTTTCTTTATCCATGGGCAATGAGTTTCGATGTATTGGGTGTATCTGTATTTATCGAAGCTTTCATTTTCGTGCTTATCCCAATTGTTGGTTCAGTTTATGCATGGCGAAAAGGAGCA